GATTTCCTTCGTTACCGAAATTTTCTTTCATACTCACAATTACGTATTGTGAGGGACCTTACACAGGGTATTTGACCTTAGGAGGGTCAGAATGAGAAAACAGGGTGATCCGAATTCATCTTGGCTATCTAATTTCCATGTTTGAGTCGAGAGTTCATAATGTAAGACTTATCTGATCTTATCAACCGCTAGAATAGATTTCTTTTTTCCTCGAATCAATCATGAATCCTTCTCGGATAGTATTCAAGATCTCATCGAAAACTTACAGCAGCTTGCCAAACAAGGGCTAAGAGAAAAAAGAGCACAGGTATGACCGGCATAATATCTATGATTGGGTTGAAAAAAGCATAGGCCTCGGGCAATTTGGCAAAGAAAAGGCTACTCGAATGAAGGGTGGAATTAAGACAGATACATATCAAACTAAAGGTATTAAGCATAATAAACATTTTGTTCCTGGAGAGAATTTCATTGTTATTGAGTTATTGATATAAGGGAAAAAATGAAGAAAGAAGATAGGCCAAACAAAAAATTCTTCTTTTGTTTTGACCCCAATCAAAAATCTTTCAATTCTCATTTGAGACTTTCAATTCTCAAATGAGAATTGAAAAAATCATCCTTTTCTACAATATCTTAATTGATTTATATAGAATGAGCAAGAAATTCATTTTGATTCTGCATCTACGTGTGTAGAATTCTAGCAACAACCTAATTCTGGGTCTATAGATTCTAAATATGTATAGAATCTAGATAGATCTATCTATCTATATAGATTCTATCTAGATGGGGGCTAAGGTTGACAAATAACCAATAGACATAATAGTATTATTTGTGTCGAATGGAAATCGAAATGGGGACTAAGGTTGACAAATAACCAATAGACATAATAGTATTATTTGTGTCGAATGGAAATCGAAATGGGGCGTAGCCAAGGGGTAAGGCAGCGGGTTTTGGTCCCGTTACTCGGAGGTTCGAATCCTCCCGTCCCACACTTGACTCTTTCATAACAATGTTCTCTTTTCTTTAAGAATCTTCTGTTTCAAAGTGTAATATTGGATACAACGCAGTCCCATCCCACCTTTCTTTCTGATTTCTAATGATTCATATGAAGAATCATATCCTTTTTGGATTCCCACGCGATGCATTCTGAGTCGAAATACCTAAGACGGGTCTCTCTCTTTCCTAAAGCGAATAGGGTATTCAAAATGACTAATTTTAGCTAGATCCTGAATCTGAAACGGGATGAGTCCTTGGTACTTATTTCATCACTAGAATTAAAGCTCCTAAGTCCGGGGTGGAACAAAAAAAAGAGAAAGGTAAGGACGGGATGAGTCGAATTGATTTGGACTAATTTGGCTGTATACCTATACAAGATAGCATCCTGTAAGAAGATCCTTTTTGATTTGTTTCGTTTTGACTATAATCCACATAAAATTGTGTAAATACGCGTTTTTCGCAAACAAAGGTATCAATTTCAACATATGTGTTATATTAGGTCGCATTAAAAAGAATAAACTTCAATATGGAACAGATTTCTTTTCTTTTGATCCAATTGCTTTTATTTGAAATTCATTGTTCTCCAATGAATCATTGGAGAACAATGAAACGATGGGAGGGGATTCAAATATTCTATTTCTATTTCTATTCCATAATGGAATAGAAATAGAATTTCAGGAAAGATTCCTGAACCTGAAATAAACCAAAATATGTATACAAAAAATCCGTATACAATGAGCCGCGTCCAATCCATATGTATTCTTATTTATTGTTTGTTTGACTTTAGGCTTTAGTGGCACAGATATTTCGGTTTCGGTGAAATAGATTTGATTTGTGATCTCTTAAATATACACGATGACTCGCGGTCACTATTCTCCGGTGTATCTTTCTGGATACAGAAAGAGCAGACTCCTACGACTCTGATTGAGAAAATCAGGTGAGAAAATAACGACCTTAATTTTATCTTCCATAGGTCTTTCCTTTTTATTCATCTCCATGAATCCAAACAAATTGGATTTGTTTCTCGACTCGTCTATACGGTTTAAATTGTTGATGATTCAATTGAAAAAGAAACAAGGATTTCTCTTATGATGATCAAATTTGTGTATCTTTCATTAATGAGATATCTGCTAACCCTTTGATATATAATTTAATTACTTGTTTTGATTGTGGCAATTTGTTGATTTGATTGATTTAGAGATCAAACTCATTCTTTCAGGAAAACTTATTTCTAATTCTAATAAGGATCATTCTGTCTCGAAGTAGGAAATTCATGAAAGCATTTTTCATGATTCCTTTCCTTACTTTATATTTAAAAATCTTAAATATTTGAAGGGGTGTGAGATTAGTTAATCTTTTGTATCGAGATCGAGTTACTTGCGACTTTTCTGGGTTATTAGAATAACTTGTTTAGTTAATGGTTCGTTTTATTTGGTTCCTTTATATTTAATCTAATTAAATACTTTTCTTTGGCTTAGTTGTTCAAGAAAGAATTGGATTGTTCATGGGTGATCGTCCCAAACAATACGTTGAAAGTGTCAATATAAATAAGTCTTAAGCAACACATTCTTAGTGTTTTTTAGAAATGTGTGTTCTTCATAGGACAGATGGCGGAATATGGGGTTAAACGGGCCTCTTGCCGATACTTTCCCAGAGAAATAAATGTCTATTCATCCGTATAGAAAAGAAAGGGTATGGACTACTCTACTATGCACTGCACTGAAGGAGCCAATGACTATTCATGATTCCATATTGAATCGTTTCCATACCGATTCCAAATTCCAAACGAGAGGTAGAGGAATGTTATGGTAAAACTTCGTTTGAAACGATGTGGTAGAAAGCAACGTGCGACTTGAAGGACAAGATAGATCTGCTGTGGATTCTTGCACCCACCATTTCCATTTGATTTTATATATCAATGAAGATGCTCTTGGCTCGACATAGTTTGTTCTATGTCACTAGGACTCCCATTTTTGGGGATAGTACATGATGAAGCTCGAGCATAAATTCTTGATTCATTTATCAGAGGGAGGGATCTAGGGTTAGTGCCAGTCAATAAGCTGTTCCAACTTCGTAAGGATATCTTCGATGTAAAAATCCAAAACGTCGAACAAGTTTCAAATCCAAAAGCAAAAAAGTACAATTGTCGGAATGGGTAAAACTTTTTCGATCAAAAGCATATTGTATCATAAAGGATACAATCATTTGTGTAATTCTTCAATAGAAAGAACAAAAGGTATGTTGCTGCCTTTTTGAAACAATTAAGGATCACCGAAGTAATGTCTAAACCCAATGATTCAAAGCAAAGATAAAGGATACCGGAACAAGTAAACGCCATTTTCCATTGTCTCAGTACGAGACAACCAAAAGAGGTTAGAGACGGCTCAAGAAACGTCTAAGGGTTTACCTTAGATCTCTTGGAGAATTACCCAACTTGAGTTATGAGTATGAATGAGATTTCTTTTTCAGTTTTCAGTAATGAAGAAAAAATAAAGAAGACTCAAATCCTAATTAATTGATGATTTTTATGGATCCGTTTTCCACTATATACAGAAATTCGAATCATTCTTTCTCGAGCCGTACGAGGGGAAAGCCTCTTATACGTTTCTAGGGGGGGTATTGTTCATCTATATCTATCCCGATGGGCTGTCTATCAAATCGTTGCAATTGATGTTCGATCCCGAAGAGAAGGAAGAGATCTTCGTAAAGTGGGTTTTTACGATCCGATAAAAAAACAAACTTATTCAAACGTTCCTTCTATTCTATATTTCCTCGAGAAGGGTGCTCAACCTACACGAACTGTTTATGATATTTCAAATAAAGCGGAAGTCTTTAAGGAACTTCAAATTAGTAAAACGAAATAAAATTTCTGAAAAAGAAAAAGGGAATATCTAGTTTTGTATAATTTTTTCTCCACCGTTCCTTTTTTCTTGCTCTATTCATATTTATTCACTATTGCTAACACGCGATCCCATATCATATAGCGACAAAAACTCTATTCTATTGACATGAAATGTCATGAAACGAAAAAAAGGATTGAGTGAATAGTAGTGCCAATCCAACACAAGTCCTTATTTTCCTTATGTTTCTTGTGTTTATGGGATTTGTTTCTCAACATTCAATTCACATTGACAACGGTGTATTGGCCGATTTATAATTGGATCGTGGCTAAATAAATGGATTCACTGTTCGACATCCCATAAGTTTGTTTCTTTCCTTCACTCAAATCAAATGATGAGTTCGACAGATTCGCTGCGACAAAAGGAGTCTCTTCTGAATTTTTTTTTTATAAAAAAAAAATGAGAAAAAAGAAGGTCCGTAAATTAGCCCTATTTATCCGCGAATCTGTTGTAGTTTCATCAGATCTGAACATTTTTACGTTTTTGATTGATCAAAAAATGTTTCTTTTCGATTTGTTGCTGGTTCAATGTTTTGGTTGGGTAAGACAATCTAATCTCTTTGTTCTATTTTTTGGTTTAGATCGTATCTACATACCACAGTTACACGGGTTGCTAACTCAACGGTAGAGTATTCGGCTTTTAAGTGCGGCTATGATCTTTTACACATTTGGATGAAGCAACGGATTCGTCCATATCATTGGTAGAGTTTGTAAGACCACGACTGATCCTGAAGGAGAACGAATGGAAAAAACAGCATGTCGTATCAATGGAGAGCTCTGGGAATATTTCATCCTTAACCGGGGCGGTACAAAATCTTGTTTTGCTTTTGGCAGCGGTACCAAATCAATTCACAGTTGGGTCGTGTGAATAAATGGATAGAGCCCTAATGGCTCCAATGCTAAGGAACCCAAAAGCAACGAGCTTCGATTCATAATTCGAATGATTCCCCGATCTAATTAGACGTTAAAAATAGATTAGTGCCTGATGCGGGAAAGAATTCTCCGATGAGTGGATCGTCGATTCCTTATTTTTCACAAATCCTAACTATTAATTATTCTCTCTATACTAATTATAGAGTACGGAGTGGAGACGAGTGTGTAGAAGAAACGGTATACTGATAAAGAGAATTTCTTCCAAAGTCAAAAGATCGATTGGGTTGCAAAAATAAAGGATTTCTAACCATCTGTTGTAACTATAATGAACACAAACAAATTGGGCGGAAAGAGAGGATCCATTGCTTGGGCTGTACTCCCCGTCTTCGGGGTATCTACTTTTTTACTATGATACCTTGCTCTGACCGTATCGCACTATGTATCATTTGCTAATCCAAGAAATAAATACCTCGTGCCTTTGGTCCGAGGGGACCAAGTAGAATTTCAAATGGAGGAATTACAGAGATATTTCGAAATAGATAGATTTCGGCAACAATGCTTCATTTATCCGTTTCTATTTCAGGAGTATATTTACGCACTTGCTCATTATTATGCTTTAAATGGTTCGATTTTTTATGAAACTATGGAAAATTTCGGTTATGACAATAAATCTAGTTCACTAATTGTGAAACGTTTAATTACTCGAATGCATCGACAGAATCGTTTGATTATTTCGATTAATGATTCCAACCAAAATCGATTCATTGGGCACAGCAAAAATTTGTATACTCAAACAGTATCAGAGGGTTTTGCAGTTATTATGGAAATTCCATTCTCGCTGCAATTAGTATTTTCTTTAGAAGAAAAAGAAATAACAAAATCTCATAATTTACGATCCATTCATTCAATATTTCCCTTTTTCGAGGACAAATTATCACATTTAAATCATGTGTCACATATACTAATACCTTACCCCGCTCATCTGGAAATCTTGGTTCAAATACTTCACTCTTGGATACAAGATGCTCCCTCTTTACATTTATTGCGATTCTTTCTCCACGACTATCAGAATTCGAATAGTCTCAAAGCTCAAAAGAAATCCATTTCCGTTTGTTCAAAAGAGAATCGAAGATTCTTCTTGTTCATATATAATATTCATGTATATGAATGTGAATCGGTATTCATTTTTCTCCGTAAACAATCTTTTCATTTACGATCAACATCCTTTGGAGCTGTTCTTGAGCGAACACATTTCTATGGAAAAATAGAACATCTTGTAGTAGTGCTTCGGAATGATTTTCCGAAGACCTTATGGATGTTCAAAGACCCTTTTATGCATTATGTCAGATATCAAGGAAATTCTCTTCTGGCGTCAAAGGGGACTCATCTTTGTATGAAGAAATGGAAATCTTACCTTGTCCATTTTTGGCAATCTCATTTTTACTTGTGGTCTCAACCGAACAGGATCCATATAAACCAATTATACAATCATTCTTTCTATTTTCTGAGCTATCTTTCAAGTGTACGCCAAAATTATTCCGCAGTAAGGAGTCAAATGTTAGAGAATTCATTTCTAATAGATACTTCTATAAAGAAATTTGAGACCCTAGTTCCAACAATTCCTCTGATTGGATTATTGGCTAAGGCGAAATTTTGTAATGTATTTGGGCACCCTATTAGTAAGCCGGCCCGGGCCGATTCGTCCGATTCTGATATTATCAGTCGATTTGGGCGCATATACAGAAATCTTTCTCATTATTACAGTGGATCTTCAAAAAAACAGACTTTGTATCGGATAAAATATATACTTCGACTCTCGTGTGCTAGAACTTTGGCTCGTAAACATAAAAGTACAGTACGCGCTTTTTTGAAAGAATTAGGTTCCAATTTTTTGGAAGAATTTCTTATGGAAGAAGAACAGGTTCTTTCTTTGATCTTCCCAAGAACCCCCTCTCCTTCTTATAGGTCACATAGAGAGCGGATTTGGTTTTTGGATATTATTTGTATAAATATCCTGACCAATCATGTATGATTGGTCGTGGGATCGTGTAAATGGAAATGATCCACAAATGATGAAGGAATAAAATAGGAAAACCAAAAAGTACGGTATTCCTTAATATTGAAATGCTTATGCAGCGGCGTATTGATTGACTGAGTATTCAAGTTTCCCTAGAGTCCCTCTAGGAATTTGAGTTTTAGATGTATACATGGAGAAAGCCGTGTGCAATGAAAAATGCAAGCACGGTTTGGGGAGGGATCTTTTTTCCCTATTGCAACAAGGAAATTATCTACTCCATCCGACTAGTTCCGGGTTCGAGTCCCGGGCAACCCATTCCATTACCATACCGAAAATACGAAAAATAAAATGGTTATTACATTACATAAACCCCGTTATCCCCCTTTTCTAACTCACCCCACCGACAAATGTATTTTTTTTTTTTTTAATTTCTCCACAAAAACAGATATCTATTGCTATTGGTTGACACGGACATATGAGGCGTGTTATACTGTTGAATAACAAGCCTCATATTCTATATTTCTATATTTCTATTTATATAGAATGAATTCGCGTGCTTGGGAGTCCCCTATGATTGAATAAAAAAACCAAAGATCTTACCATGACTGCAATTTTAGAGAGACGCGAAAGCACAAGCCTATGGGGTCGCTTCTGTAACTGGATAACCAGCACTGAAAATCGTCTTTATATTGGATGGTTCGGTGTTTTGATGATCCCT